TTTACGAACGGAAGCTCTTATTTTCATATTTGTTATTCCTTATCTTAATTCTGAATCTACTTCTTGGTAGAAAATAAGTTTCTTTTAATTTTTCATCTCGAATCATATTGAATAAAAATCACCTAATCTTTCGAATCCTTGTTTCGGAGTCGATAAATTATACGCCCTCTGGTTGAATCATACCGACTTACTTCAATTTTGACTTTATCTCCTGGCAGTATCCGTATAAAACTGCGTCGGATCTTTCCTGAAACATAACCTAGAATCAGATCTTCATTATCTAATCGAACCCGGAACATGCCATTGGGAAGCGATTCAGTAATTAAACCTTCATGAATCCATTTTTGTTCTTTCATTCCAGGTAAAGCCCCCTTGAAGTATGAACTAAGAAAGGAGAAAGGATATTAGACAACTTACCTCCTTTATTTTCTTTTTTACAAATAGGAAGAGATTTCGGATCCCATTTGGATATTAAAAGAATTACCATATATAACACAAAATTTCTCCGCCGATTCCTTCTAATCGAGCCTCCCGGTCTGTCATTATACCTCGAGAAGTAGAAAGAATTACAATCCCCATCCCACCTAAAATTCTAGGAATTCGTTGAGAATTAGAATAGATTCGTAGACCGGGTCGACTGATCCTTTTTAAATTTAAAAAATTTCTATAGGGTCTTTTCTTATTCCTTCTATGTCGCAGGGTTAAAACCAAAAAATCTTGGTTTTTTTCTCGATGTTTTCTGACGTTTTCGATAAAACCTTCTCGGAAAAGTATTTTAACAATATTTTCGGTAATATTCGTAGATGCTATGCGAACAACTCTTTTTCTATCCATATCAGCATTTCGTATAGAGGTTATTATCTCAGCAATAGTGTCTCTACCCATGATGAACTAAAATTATTGGTGCCTCAAAATTGGATATAATCAACATGTTTTTATTTTATTGGTTTATGAATATGAATTTTTCAAGGTATATGCGTGAGACATAATCTACGAATTTATCTAGTTCTTAATCTATATCTTTGAAAAACCCCAAAGATATCACGATCCCCTTTGATTTTATTTTATAAAACCTCGGGAGCTAATGAAACTATTTTAGTAAAATTTAATTGTCTCAATTCCCGGGGGATTGCACCAAAAATTCGAGTTCCTTTTGGATTTCCTTCTTGATCAATCACAACTGCAGCATTGTCATCATATCGTATTATCATACCGCTGTCACGTTTAAGTTCTTTACAAGTACGAACAATTACAGCTCTGACTACTTCTGATTTTTGTAGGGGCATATTTGGTACTGCTTCTTTGATCACAGCAACAATAACGTCACCGATATGAGCATATCGGCGATTACTAGCTCCTATGATTCGAATACACATCAATTCTCGAGCCCCGCTGTTATCCGCTACATTTAAATGGGTCTGCGGTTGAATCATATCAATTTTTTAGTCTATTCTTACAATGCAAAGGATGAAGAAAATAAAAGAAATATTTTTTGTCCAAAAAAAGAAACCTGCGGTTTTGTCTCATCCCCAAGACTCATTTCTGTCGGTTCTACACTTTTATCCCGAAATAATAAATTGAGTTCGTATAGGCATTTTGGATGCTGCTATTAAAATAGCCCTTTTAGCTATATTTTCGGTTACTCCACCCATTTCATATAGTATTCGTCCTGGTTTAACAACAGCTACCCAATATTCAGGGGATCCTTTCCCCGAACCCATACGTGTTTCAGCAGGTCTTACTGTAACTGGTTTGTCTGGAAATATACGAACCCATATTTTTCCACCACGGCGTGCATTTCTTGTCATTGCTCGTCGGCCTGCTTCGATTTGTCTAGATGTGATCCAAGCAGGTTCAAGTGCCTGAAGAGCATATTTACCGAAACAAATATGATTACCTCGATAAGATATTCCCTTCATTCTTCCTCTATGTTGTTTACGGAATCTAGTTCTTTTGGGGTTATAGTTGATGGTTGCTTCGGAATTCCATCTCTACTACAGAACTGGACGTGAGAGTTTCTTCTCATCCAGCTCCTCGCGAATAAAAAATAAAAGGATTCAAAATTGAAATGAATTTGAATAGATATTAGAACATTTTTATAAAAAATTTTATAACTAATAGTTTTTTTCTAACGTTCTAATAAATCTTTATTTTCTTTTGTCCTTTATCCAAGTTTAACAATAAAAAAAAGAAAGTTTTCGCGGGCGAATATTTACTCTTGCAATCTCTATTTCAGTCGTAGCGCTTGTTCGTAACTGCTCAGAATAGATGAATTTTTTCGGGTTCATTTCGCCATCCTGACTGGTGAATCGGTAAGATTCATTTGTTCAATAAAATCTTTTGCATTCACAGCTTTCATCGTTCCCACTGCTTCGTACTTAATGGTTAGGTCATAATTATACAATGGAGCTCATAATCCAATTTATTCTTGAGTCAACCTTCTTAGTCTTTATTGGCTCGAAGCTCTTGATTTGTTTCTTATATTCTATAAGTAGGATTT